TCTGTGAGTCCTCAACACGGGATGATACCAGAAAGGATTTTTATCCAAACATTAATTGGTCGTGTATTAGCCGATGATATTTATATGGGCACACGCTGTATTGCCACTAGGAATCAAGACATAGGAGTTGGACTTGTAAATCGATTCTTAACCTTTCGAGCACAACCAATAACTATTCGAACTCCTTTTACTTGTAGGAGTACTTCTTGGATCTGTCGATTATGTTATGGTCGGAGTCCTACTCATGGCAACCTGGTTGAATTGGGTGAAGCTGTAGGTATTATTGCAGGCCAATCTATTGGAGAACCAGGGACTCAATTAACATTAAGAACTTTTCATACCGGCGGAGTATTCACGGGGGGTACTGCAGAACATGTGCGAGCCCCTTCTAATGGAAAAATAAAATTTAATGAGGATTTGGTTCATCCCACACGTACACGCCATGGACATCCCGCTTTTCTATGTTCTATAGACTTGTACGTAACTATTGAGAGTGAAGACATGCGACATAATGTAAATATTCCACCCCAAAGTTTCCTTTTAGTTCAAAATGACCAATATGTAGAATCAGAACAAGTGATTGCTGAGATTCGCGCAGGAACATCCACTTTGAATTTTAAAGAGAAGGTTCGAAAACATATTTATTCTGACTCAGACGGAGAAATGCACTGGAGTACCGATGTGTATCATGCACCCGAATTTACATATGGCAACGTTCATCTATTACCAAAAACAAGTCATTTATGGATATTATTAGGGGAGCCGTGCGGATACAGTCTCGTTTTACTTTCGCTTCACAAGGATCAAGATCAAATGAGTGCCCATTCTCGTTCTGTCAAGAGAAGATCTACTTCGAACTTCTCCGGAACGAATGGAAAAAAATTCTTAACTTCCAATTGGTTGGGTAAAAAAGAAGATAGGATTCCTGATTATTCAGATCTTAGTCGAATTCTATCTACTGGTCGTTCTAATCTCATAGATCCGACTATTCTCTACCAGAATTATGATTTATTCTCAAAGAGGCGTAGAAATAGATTCATCATTCCACTCGAATCGATTCAAGAACGCGAGAACGAATTAATGCCCCCTTCTGCTTCTGGTATCTCGATTGAAATCCCCATTAATACCATTTTCCGTAGAAATGGCATTCTTGCTTATTTCGACGATCCTCGATACAGAAGAAAGAGTTCGGGCATTACTAAGTATGGGACTCTAGAAATGCATTCAATCGTCAAAAAAGAGGATTTGATTGAGTATCGAGGAGGGAGGGAATTTAGGGCAAAATACCAAACGAAAGTAGATCGCTTTTTTTTCATTCCCGAGGAAGTGCATATCTTACCCGGATCTTCTTCCGTACTGGTACGTAACAATAGTATCATTGGGATAGATACACAAATTACTTTAAATATAAGAAGCCGAGTATCCGGGTTAGTACGAGTGGAGCGAAAAAAAAAACGAATTGAACTGAAAATCTTTTCTGGAGATATCTATTTTCCTGGAGAGACAGATAAGATATCCCGACATAGCGGCGTTTTGATACCACCAGGAGCAGGAAAACAAAATTTAAAGGAATCAAAAAAATGTAAAAATTGGATCTATGTCCAACGGATCACACCTAGCAAGAAAAAGTATTTTGTTTTGGTTCGTCCTGTCTTTACATATGAAATAACGGACGGGATAAATTTAGCAACGATTTTCCCTCAGGATCCGTTGCTGGAATGGGATAATGTGAAACTTCAAGTTGTCAATTATATCCTTTATGGCAATGGTAAACCAATTCGCGGAATTTCTGCTACAAATATTCAATTAGTTCGGACTTGTTTAGTATTGAATTGGGACCAAGACAAAAAGAGTTCTTCTAGTCAAGAAGCCCGTGCTTCCTTTGTTGAAATAAGAGCAAATGGTTTGATTCGACATTTCCTAAGAATTAACTTGGTGAAATCTCCTATTTCATATATTGGAAAAAGGAATGATCCGTCGGGTTCAGGATTGCTTTCTAATAATGAATTAAATTGCACCAATAGCAATCCATTTTCGTCTATTTATTCCAAGGCAAGAATGCAACAACCCTTTGATCAAAACCAAAGAACTATTCATACGGTGTTGAATAGAAATACGGGATTACAATCATTTATAATTTTGTCATCATCCAATTGCTTTCGAATGGGTCTATTCAATGATGGAAAATATCACAATGGGATAAAAGAATCAATTAAAATTACAAAAGATCTTCTAATTCCAATTAAGAATTCGCTTGGGCCTTTAGGAACAGACATTCAAATAGCGAGTGTTTATTCAGTTTATCATTTACTAACTCAGAATAAGATTTTGTTAAATAACTTTGATAATGGAAAATATACTTTTCAAGTAATTAAGTATTACTTACTAGATGAAAATGAGAAAATTTCTAATTCCGATTATCCGTCCAGTAACGTTATTTTCAATTTGAATTGGGATCTTATCCTTTCCAATTATTGTCAAGAAACATCTACAAGAATGA